TAATAGGATAGAGTACTATATATTTACCGGGAACCCCATGCACAAATAGATGTACGATACAAAATGAATTTCACATAATTGCTTTGATAGAATACTTTGAACTTTTATTTTAATATATGCGTCCCGTTTCGTTTTTAATCCAAAGAAAGAGGATATATATTAATAAAATAAAGATCAAAGAAAGATCCAACCTCTCCTTAGAGAGAGGGGATGAATAATTTTTTTTTATTTAAGGGTACTGTTGAAAAAAGAACAAACTCTAAAATAGTGTGATGGAATATTCGATTTTTTTTATACCTTAAGACTCAGTTTCTTTTTATCATACTTATTTCTTTTTGTTTTCCACAAAAATTAAATCATTAAAAAAGAGTACTTAACTCCTTCTTTTCTATTTTACTTCTATTGTTTGTTTGGGTTTGTAACCAATGGAAACGTAAGAGCGGTCAAATGATACGTCATCAGATGATTGTACAAGGAAGGCGGTAGGTTATAGAAAAAACAAGAATGAAGAATGAAAAAGAAGGATAAATTAAAATAAAAAAGAAAAGTAAAGGGGTTGGATCAGGAATCCAATTTTGGATTCGGTATGGATAAAAGATCTTCCTATGTTATACTATTCAATTCTCGACGATGAATTGATTTGATAGCTCAGATATTGTTATTCATGATATTGATCCGATTCAATATCATCAAGGTGTAATTCATCCCATTGAATTTACAGGCGAAAGATTTATCATCTCTATGGGATTAAATCCCGAGTTATTGCCAAATAAAAAAAAACAATGAGATTATGGAAGTAAATATTCTCGCATTTATTGCTACTGCACTCTTCATTCTAGTTCCTACTGCTTTTTTACTTATAATATACGTAAAAACAGTCAGTCAAAGTGATTAATTTGAATCAAACTTGACTTCTTTTCTTAGTCAATGATTGAAGAAATAGAAGAAATCAAAAGGATTTTCATCTCACGTCTTAAATGAAATGAGCGGACTCGAATTAGCGGTATAGTATTCTATGAGATCCGATAGTATGGTAGAAAGATTCATATATTTCTTTCTACCATATTAGCTATTATTCTTATTGTAATTTATTGTAATGTAACAAGTTGTACTGTATAAAAATATATATAATATAGGCTTAATAGAGATTAATCTACAATATGTATCTTTTTGATATATGTATTGATATATGTAATGTACATAGCATCCCAATTCGATTTCTTTGCTTCATCTATTTAATTTGTCTTGATTCCAATCAATCTAAAACAATCGAAAGGCAATTCTTAATAGTACGCTTCGAATTCCCAGATTTCTAATTATTTTCAATACGAATCCCTGTATCCATCGAAAGAATCAAATCCATGGGCGAAGGGAGTATGGCATACAGTATATTAATAAATGAAAATCGATTAATTTTCTTTTAGCATTCCGAAGAAGTAATTGATTGAGCAGTTAACAGATGATCCAAGAAGTTCTCTGGAAATTTCTTCAGATTTCAAAAAGGAATAATAAAACCCACCATTTTATTTTATTTAAACTCTTGAACCATGAAATGAGTCAATAAAGCCTAAGTATAGCATAAATAAGATTTCTAAACTAAAAAAACAAGTGGTAAAGTAAGTGCGCAATATGTGACTTGCCAAGGGAAGATCTTATTATGCGTAGTCTCTCCTTGGACAACCACTATGTATATGTTGTTTCCCATAGAAGGTACGTATCCACTTAATATAATAACAGAACGTTTTTCTATTATCTTAATAAAAAGGGAAAGAAAAACAAATAAAAATCAAATAAAAAGGAAAAGGGCTTTGCAAAACGATCTATAAAACAATCGATACAGTTTGATTCCTCGCCTCAATTAGTAGTACCTCTAGAGTCCACTTCTTCCCCATACTACGAGTGAAAGAGAAAATGTAAAGACTACCATTAAAGCAGCCCAAGCAAGACTTACTATATCCATGTAAATTATGTCCCCTATCTCTATGAAGGAATTATTCCATTATTGTTCACTAATAATAGTGGAATCACTGGCGTAGAGTCAAAAAGGGATTCGGACCCAACACCATTGATCAAAGGCTCTAATAAATCTGCTTATAACAAATTCTTCAAATTCTTATAGGATTTTTCTAGTAGAATCGGAAAACGTTAAGCACAAGCAAAATACGCAGTGACTCATTTAGAAGTATCAGGGAAATCTTCCTAAGATGTAGGAATAATAAGACCTATTCTATCTTTTCTTGTCTTTATCTTTCGAAAAGGTATAAAAATATGAAAAATAGAATGTCAAGATAGATCGTTATCTATCCCATACTTTTATTTCCCATTTGATCTAATTCTTACTGTCTAAGGATTGTCTCTGTGAAACAATCGGAGGACCACCTATTCCATTCTTGACTAGGGTTTATTGAAAAGAAAGAATTTCTTTTTTCATTTCAATTTTAGAAAGCCAATTTTCCATCGAATTGTTATTGGATACCGAGGACTTAGAGACTCTCCTGAGTCTGTATAGAAAGTATCTTCAGCCCTTTCCACAACCACTAATTCGATTTTCCGTCGGGCTATCCAATCTAATTCAGGACCCGGTAATTAAACACTACATTAGTAGTGGAAGGGAATCAATAAATCTTTATATGAGAGACCTTCCACCACTATAATCTGTCCTTGAATCCTAGAGGCAAGGATTTAGAGCACTTTAGCTTTCGAGAGTCAAACTTCCAGATGTTTAGAACCAAGCAAGCAAGTCTCAAGAGTCCTTTTACTTTGTTTGCTTCTGCTGGGGAAAAATTCAGCGAGTTATATTAGCAAAACGAAATAAGAGATTTCGAGTTCTTTCTTGATCAGGCGACACCCGGATTTGAACTGGGGAAAAAGGATTTGCAGTCCCCCGCCTTACCGCTCGGCCATGCCGCCAAAATGTATGATCTCCTACAAAATAGATGAAAAAAAGAGTCTCCCTTTGTTTGCGTCGGGTGGGGAATTCCTAAACTTCTTTTTTTATTGGACTTGCATCTTGAATCCCGTTTTCTTAAATTTAACCCTTGCCCGAAAAGAAAAAAATCCTTCGTTTTTTGGATTGGATCCATCCCTTCGGTTGTATGTATAGTATCTCAAAACCTAAATATTTACAAATTTTCCCTCTCTTTTTTCTATTGATATTGAAAAATTGAAAAACCAAATGTGGTTTTTCAGTCACAAAAGCCAAAATTTAGGACAAATTGGAACCATTAACTATTAAATGTGACTGTAAATTCATGAACGATTCTTGGATTTGAATCCAAAATTGTCTTTTCTTAATCCTAATGATATAAGACAATCCAAATTGATATATAACTAATCAGTATTGATTCTTTTCCATAAAAAAAATCCTTCCCAATTTCTATTATAACATCAAATAGAAGTATATGTAAACCCCAGAACATAAATTGTTATACAAATATTTAATTGGATATCCTATCTATATATGATGCCTATAGAGAATTATCAGTAAATTGTAAGAGAATTATCAGTAAATTGTAGTGCTTCAATTTTTCATTCAATAGATGGAATAGAAAATGGAAATTTTGATATAGCATAGCACGCGCTGTCCCGAATAGAACTTCAATAAAGGAGGAAACATAGATAAGCTATCTACACATGGTTAATAAATACAAACTTTATTACTCTATTACGCCCTTCGATCGTATTCTACTAAAAAAAGGTAAAAGTATCTCTCTTTTATGCGAATCATTTGTTGAACAATAGAATCCATGAAAAAGTTAAGTGCTCAAAAAAGATCAACTCTATATTTTTGATGATTATAATGTCTTTATATCATCGAATAGATTAAATACCGAATCCATTTATTTTTCTGGTACCCAATCGGATTAGAATATGTAATATCATAATAATGGTAGAAATGGAATCACTTTTTTTTTTGATATTCTATCCAAAAAAACTCCATAAGTCTCAGTGACATTTATTAATTCCTTTCGATTTTGTATCTGTTACAAATTCCAATTTGAATATAAAATTGTCTTTATTCCTCCGTTCATATGCATTTCATACATTCCATATATGGGGTGGGTCAAATTTCATGTGATTCAGTAAACAAAATAGAAATTCCATCATTGCTAAATCAATCCATATGATTTGATGAAGAATGGGTCAATAATGGAATTTTTTCGAGAAAAGGGAAATTCAAAATGCTCGGGGATGGAAATGAGGGAATGTCTACAGTACCTGGTTTTAATCAGATACAATTTGAAGGATTTTGTAGATTCATTGATCAGGGCTTAACAGAAGAACTTTATAAGTTTCCAAAAATTGAAGATACAGATCAAGAAATTGAATTTCAATTATTTGTGGAAACATATCAATTGGTAGAACCTTTGATAAAAGAAAGAGATGCTGTATATGAATCACTCACATATGCTTCTGAATTATATGTATCCGCGGGATTAATTTGGAAAACCAGTAGGGATATGCAAGAACAAACTCTTTTTATTGGAAACATTCCTTTAATGAATTCCCTGGGAACTTCTATAGTAAATGGAATATACAGAATTGTGATCAATCAAATATTGCAAAGTCCCGGTATCTATTACCGGTCAGAATTGGACCATAACGGAATTTCGGTCTATACCGGGACCATAATATCAGATTGGGGAGGAAGATTAGAATTAGAGATTGATCGAAAAGCAAGAATATGGGCTCGTGTGAGTAGGAAACAGAAAATATCTATTCTAGTTCTATCATCAGCTATGGGTTTGAATCTAAGAGAAATTTTAGAGAATGTTTGCTATCCTGAAATTTTCTTGTCTTTCCTGAATGATAAAGAGAAAAAAAAAATTGGGTCAAAAGAAAATGCCATTTTGGAGTTTTATCAACAATTTGCTTGTGTAGGCGGAGATCCGGTATTTTCTGAATCCTTATGTAAGGAATTACAAAAGAAATTCTTTCAACAAAGATGTGAATTAGGAAGGATTGGTCGACGAAATATGAATCGGAGACTAAATCTTGAT